AGGAATATGTTACCAACAATACTAACAATTTGATTAATAACAAATGTAACGAAAAGATAAAGATATAATAAGATTATTATAAGTAATTGTTTTAGATTCATTTTTTTGAGCTCCATTTTTAAAATTGTAATTGATTAAGAATTCTTTATTTATATATGTTACTATTTGATTTGAATTGCAATCGATATTAAGGAAACAATTTTCCTTTCATATTAGGAGAGATGGCTGAGTGGTTCAAGGCGTAGCATTGGAACTGCTATGTAGACTTTTGTTTACCGAGGGTTCGAATCCCTCTCTTTCCGTTCTTCCTTGATTATTTTTTTACTGGAAATCATTAATTGGAAAGAATTGGATTCTTTTTGCTTAGTGTATGAAATCTAAAATACAAATTTGTTAAAAAAGCGACAAATTCTTTATTCTTTATTTTTATTCTTCGCGTCCAGGATTACGTCCTGGATCATTAGATAAGAATCCAAAGATAAAGAGAGAAACGAAAAAGATTACTATTGTGTAAACAAAAAGTTTGAGAGTAAGCATTATAAAATCTCCAAGACCTTTTTTGAAAAAGAAAATAGATCACTTCTTTTAACCACTTTTTACATATCTCATTTTACATTTTAGGCTTTTATTTTGATTTGTTTGTTCAATATAGATTTTTTCCATTTGAAAATGGAGGGTTTTTCATAAAGGACTTTTTATCTTATTAAGAATCTATTCTTTGTTCTTTGTTGTCATTTTATGATCGAATACATTATACATTTATTTATAACGATAAAATTAGCGAAAACTTACAGCAGCTTGCCAAACAAAGGCTAATAGAAAAAAAAATAGAGGTATGACAGGCATAATATCAACTATTGGGTTGAAAATGGCATAAGCCTCGGGCAATTTAGCAAAGAAAAAAAGATTTTGATAAATGACAGAATGAAAACAGATCCAGATTAAACTAAACAGATTAAGCATAACAAATATTTAGTTCTTTTAAATTCAATTAGAAAAGAGTATTTTAATGAGATTAGTGTTAAGAAAAAAGGGAAATGACAAAATATTTATTTTTCGTCGAACTAGAACAAAAACCCCCTTATATTATCATCTGCGAATTAAAAAAAGTGCAAGGGTTTCTGTCTTTATTTGCATACATCATACATTATCTTAATGGAATTCCATGTAATGATCAATTCCCTTTTTTTATTCTATATTATCTGTATGTGTAGAATGTCAGCAATAAACACATATTTTTTGCTATGGTTAATAAGTTGACGAATAACCAAGAGAACCATTAAAGTTTCTTTGTGTTGAAGAAACGTTTAAATGGGGCGTGGCCAAGTGGTAAGGCAGCGGGTTTTGGTCCCGTTATTCGGAGGTTCGAATCCTTCCGTCCCAGACGCTTTATGATAAAACAAAAGAAGAGATTCTTCTATATTATACTTATACATGAAATACCAATTGTTCAACAATTTGTTTCTTTTTAGAAAGACAATAATAAAATATATTAGGTTTTAGGTTTCGATTTATGAAAAATATCATACAATGCTCAATGTCGGAGAAATGGATCATTTTAACTTTCCTTTTTCATAATCAATTCCATATTAATAAATAAAATGGATTATTTATTTTTATTGATAATTTAGTAATCTACTAATTGAACCAATGACTATTCATTATTCTATCGATATGAACAAATTAGATTATATATATATATAATTATAATATAATATTATAATATAATATATTATCGATATATACTTGCAATTAAATTGGAGAAGAATGTTATGGTAAAACTTCGCTTGAAACGATGTGGTAGAAAGCAACGTGCGACTTGAAGGAACTAATTGGTTGTGGATTTGTACATCCGCCATTTTACATATTACTATTAATCAAGATGCTCTTGACTCGACATTTTATTCTTCAAGTAACCTTGTTTGTGCTGGGGTTGCAAGTAAATAGTATATCACGAAGCTCGAGAAGAAGGGTTTTAGTAAGGGAAAGAATCTAGGGTTAGTTAAAATTAATAAGCTAGACCAACTTTGTAAGTATCCCTTTATATCTTTTCTATAGAATTAGAGTAATGTTTAAAAATATATAACATAAGAGGGTTCTCAGATTCTAGATCTTATTTAGATTAGATATTTAGATAAAAAAACAAAAAAATACAAAAGGTATGTTGCTGTCTTTTTGAAAAGAAAAATCCTCGAAGGAATGTCTAAACCCAATGATTTCAAAAAAAAAATCAACAATATGTCATAACAAGGAAAAACCTTTGTGAATTTTCTTAACAATTCAATTGTTATTTGTAGGGCGATAAAAAGAAACGCGCTTGAGATAAGACAAAGAAAAGCAAAAGAGTTTAGAGATGACTCAAACAATTTATAAATCTTTTTATTATTATTCTTTAATTCTTTAAAAATGAATTCAAGTTAACTTGAGTCATAAGTATGAATATGGGTTTTTCTGTAAATAGGAATAAAATGGGGCAAAATCAAATCCTAGTTTTATATTGATTTTAGATGTAAATTATATACAGAAATGAAAATCCTTTTTTCTTGAGCCGTATGAGGAGAAAACCTCATATACGTTTCCAAGGGGGGCTTTTTATTTATATCTATCCCAATGAGCCGTCTATCGAATCGTTGCAATTGATGTTCGATCTCGAAGAGAAGGAAGGAATCTTCAAAGAGTAGGTTTCTACGATCCAATCAAGAATGATACTTATTTAAACATTCCTGTGATTTTGAATTTCCTTAAAGGGGGTGCTAAACCTACAGAAACCGTTTCTCACATTTTACGAAAGGCAGAATTGCTTAAAGAGAGAAAAATTCAAAACGACTTTCAATTGGTTGAGAAATCCAATACTAAGTAAAGTAGTAAAGTGTAATAATAATAATTGAAGAATTTGTAATAATTCGTATTATGGAATTATCTACACACCTTTTTTCTTTTCATATTTTTCTCTTTCGTATAGAAATTGATTAACCACAATATATTATATTTATATTATTGATTTGATTGGAAATTGACTTTTTCTTCTTTTTTTTACATTGAATTTATCCTCTTTGTATTGTTGTGTTAATTCAATATAACTTATTATTTACTTAATAAATTGGTTTTCTCACTAGTGTTTTTCTATTGACAATGGTTTATTTAAAAACTATAATTTGGTCAAGTGTTAATAGATTTGTTTTGTTTATCTACACCCTATTTAATATGAATCCATATATTTATTATTCATAGTTTATGTTAATGAATCTTTATCTTTATTTATTATATTTGTTTTCTCCATTCGATATATCTTTAAAATGAGGGATTTTTGATGGCATTTACTTTTATAGAAAGAAGAAATGATTATTTGATTTCATGTTCAATAAAAGAAAAAGAGTAGTTTTTTTCACTTTTCCAATTGCTTATTTTCCTTCGTTTTGCTATAATTCCATTTTCTTTTCGATCATGTTTATTTATTACATTACATATCTCTGGGTTGCTAACTCAATGGTAGAGTACTCGGCTTTTAAGTGCGACTATGATTTTTTACACATCTAGATGAAAAAGAATTCGTCCAGACTATTGGTAGAGTCTATAAGACTACGACTGATCCTCAAAGGTAATGAATGGAAAAAATAGCATGTCGTGATAAAATCAATGGATTTCCTTTTATTTGACATTTTGAGTTGCGAAGTGTTGCAGTTACAAAAAGTTTTGTAGCTTCTATAAACGAGAAAAAAATAAAAGAAAAAGGATTCCGATTTTAAGTGTAGTCTAGTGAATAAATGGATAGAGCTTATTGTGGCTCCAATTTAAGAAAATCAAAAGTAACGAGCTTATTTTTTTCAATTGGAATGAATTGAAAATGGAATGATTACTCGATCTAATTATACGTTAAAAATGTATTAGCGCCTGTTATGGTAAAAAAAGAAAAGGAATTCTTTTAATTAAACTTTTTATTTATTATCATTTTCTTTTTTTGAATAAATCCTAATTATTCTTTATTATTATGGATATTATGGATTGGAAACATATGTGTAGAAAAAAAGGTATATTGATATGATAAATATCCAAAATCAAAAGAGCAATCGGGTTGTCAAAATAAAGGATTTTTTACCTGTTGTGATTTAAATTCAAATGAATATAAATCCCAACAGGATTAGGATTAGATTATAAAAATATAAATCATATTAATATCTACTAATGTGACTATCCGTTGATTTTTTGGTTGTGAAATGGAATTGATTTACTTTATTTATTTATTTCAAAATATTCCTATTCTTTTATAGCCGTATTGCATTATGTATTATTTTATAAACCAAGAACATCATTTTTTTTTACTTTTTCTCTGGTTCAAATCAAAATGAAAAAGTTACAAGGATATCTAGAAAAGGATAAATTTCATCAACAATACTTTTTATATCCACTTATTTTTCAGGAGTATGTTTATGTATTTGCTCATGATTATTGTTTAACTAATTGTTCTTTTTTTTATGAATCTGTAGAAATGCCTATTTTTTGTTGTGACAAAAAGTTTAGCTCAGTACTTTTGAAACGTTTCCTTATTCAAATATATCAAACGGATTATTTGGCGCATTTCCATAAGAAGTTTCAGAATACCCCATTCATTCAGTATAAAGATTATTTGCATTTTTGTTTCTATTCTCAAAGGATATTAGAAAGTTTTGCAATTATTGCAGAAATTCCATTTTCGCAACGGTTAGTATCTTTTCCAACAAAAAAAGGAATAATACTCAAATATAATCAATTACGATCTATTCATTCTATATTTCCTTTTTTAGAGGATAATTTTTCGCATTTAGACTATGTAGTAAATCTAGTCATACCCTATCCTATTCATTTTGAAATTTTGGTTCACAATGTTCAAAGTTGGATCAAGGATATTGCATTTTTGCATTTATTACGATTTTTTTTGAATGAGTATTCCAATTGGAAAAGTTTTATTACTTCAAAAGAAAAGATTTATGCTTTTTTAAAAGAAAATAAAAGATTATTTTTTT